TTAAGAAAAATTGTAAAAAGTAAAAGTGAAGCACGATAATTTCGTGAAAATTACCTATAAACATCATATATGGATAAGATACCTGATTAGATAATATCCGTGTAACAATTTTTGTTATAGGGTTTACATATACCCATAATTGCTGTTATAATTGAAATTGATAAGGATTTCTTTTTTTTTTTATTGAAAAAAAAAAAGAAATAAAAACTGATTAGTTATGTATCAATTTGAATTTTCTTATATCATTAAGTAAACACAATGGAAACAATGTTTTAGATTCAAATTGAAGAGGCGTTCATAAATTTACAATCAATAGTTAACGGTTCAAATTTTTTGGTTTTGTGACTGAAAACCATATTTTTTTTTTTTCAAGAGAAAGGGAAAAAATGTTTTTAGATATTCGGGATTTTAAGATACGCTACAATCAATCGAAGGGATTGAAACAATCGAAACAAAAAAAGTAAGGATTTCTTTTAGGAAAGGAATTAAAGAAAACGGGATGCAAAATACAAGTACAAGAAAAAAAAGAAAAAGGTAAAATTTTGTCATATATTTTGGATCGTTTTGGCGGCATGGCCGAGCGGTAAGGCGGGGGACTGCAAATCCTTTTTCCCCAGTTCAAATCCGGGTGTCGCCTGATTAACAAAAAAAAAGAGTCGAAATACCTTATTCTGTTTTGCTGATATAACTTGTCCAGTTTTTTTTTCCAGCAGAAGCAAGCGGAGGAAAACGAGCCTGGATACTTGCTTGATTCTAAGTAGCTGGGGGTTTCTGTTCTATAAAATACTATAAATTAGGGTTTAAGGAAAGCTTATAGTCGTGAAAAAGAATTGGTAAATTTTTATATAATAGCTCCTCCACTACTAATGTAGTGTCTACTGGCTGAGTCTTGAATTAGATTGGATAGTGGAGGGGGAATCTAATTAAATAATTAGTTCCGGGAAGAGCAGAAGATACTTTGTATATGTACTCATGAAAGTTTATGAGTACTCTGGCATTCAATCAATAGTAATTCGATTGAATGGATAATTAGCTTTTACTTTACTTAGTATATACTTTTCTTTTAGTTTATTTACTTTTACTTATTTATATATTAAAGTATAAAGAAAGTATAAAGTTAAAAATTTAAGTACAAAAAGAAATTTTGCCTTTTCGATAACCTTCAGTCAAGAGCGTAATAGGACGTCTTCAATTATTTTATAGGGATAATCGGAGATGGTAAGATTTATATCAAATAAATGGGAAAAATGAAAAAGAAATAAAATTAGGAGTATTCGATATATAATGATCTATCTTGATTCTATATATATATATTTTTTTTTGACTTAATGAAAATAAAACGAAAGGCGACAAAAGAAAGAATGGGTTTTATTATTCTGACATATTATTAACAGTCCTTTGATACTTCTGCTACTTCAAAGGCTGTCTCTGCGTATTTTGCTTGTGCTTAATGTTTTACGATTATACTAGAAATCTTATAATTATAAGAACAGTTCTAATTGGATTTGGATTTATTGGATTGTTTCATCAATGGTGTTTGATCAGAATCTACTTTTGACTAGGCGCTGGAAATTCTACTATTATTAGTGAACAATAATTGAATAATTCCTTCATAGAGATCGAGGACAAAATTCACATGGATATAGTAAGTCTCGCTTGGGCTGCTTTAATGGTAGTCTTTACATTTTCCCTTTCACTCGTAGTATGGGGAAGAAGTGGACTCTAAAAGTACTACTAATTGAGTTTAGGAATCAAACTGTATCAATTTTTTTTATAGATCGTTCTGTTCTGGAAATACTTTTTTTTTTTAATTTGACTATTTCACTTTCAAAATTGAATTTGAAACTATTTTTATTTCGAAATCCGAAGAAGTTCCCATGAACCCCAGGATCCTCTGTCAACTGTTCAATCAATTACTTCTTTGTGGGAATGCTAACAATAAGATTACTTGATTTTTTTTTTTTATTTTAGTATATTATAACCATACCCCCTTTTCCTTCATTGATTTGAATCTTTCTTTCAATGGATATCGAAATTCATATTAAAAATAATCAGAAATCTAGGAATTAGAATCGTAAGAGTAAAAGCTGTCTTTGGGGTTATTTCCGATTGATTGGAATCAACACAAATCAAATATAAATAGATGAAGCAAAGAAACAGAATTAGAACATAACACTATGTACATTATATATGGAATTGATATCTATATATCAATATATATGAAAATAATAATGTCGATTGATATATATTAAATTAACCTCTATCTTCATACAACAAACTTTATACAGTACAATAACAATACTAGATAGTATGGTAGAAAAAAAAACTTTTCTACCACACTATCTGGGATCTCATAGAATATTGCTGAGTATAGTTCGATCATTTCATTTAAAACGCGAAATTTGAATCCTTTTTTTTTTTTCTTCTCTTCAATCATTGATAAGAACTAAAAAGTCACAAGTTTAATTCAAATTAATCACTTTGACTTACTGTTTTTACGTATATTATAAGTAAAAAAGCAGTAGGAACTAGAATGAATAGTGCAGTAGCAATAAATGCGAGAATATTTACTTCCATAATTTCGTTGTTTCATTTTTCTTTAATTCGCAATAACTCGGGATTTAATCCCATGGAGATGATAAATCTTTTGTCTGTAAATTCAATAGGATGAATATGAATTACACTTGATGTAATCTAATCAGATCAATATTATGAATAAAAATATCTGACAAATTGATTCATCGTCAAGAATTGAATAGTATAACATAGAAAAATCTTTTATCCATACCGAATTCCAACGTAAATTCCTGATACAATCAAAAATACCTTTAACTTTATTTTCTTTTTATTTAAATTTTTCATCTTTTCTTTTCTATAAACTAGCGCCCTCCTTGTACAATCATTTGATAAAGTCTCATCTAACCGCCTTTATGCTTCCCATTGGTTCTAAAGAAACCCAAACAAATACTAGAAGGAATGAAAAAATAAAAAGGATTCCTGTTGGGAATGAAATTATATTATTTGTACCCCCTTTCACAGAAAAAAGGAAGGATGAATTGCTTTATTTTTTTTTTTTTTATTTGTGTCCATCGGGACTGACGGGGCTCGAACCCGCAGCTTCCGCCTTGACAGGGCGGTGCTCTCACCAATTGAACTACAATCCCAAGGAAATAACAGAATAAAATAAAGTGTACAGTATACATATTCATATGATTTCATTCAAATACTTTCGATATGGATATGTTCTTTAGCAAGAGCGGCATGGATTACTAATAATCATAATCTTTTCGTTATTTCCAAATCAACGGAAAGTAAATTTTTCAATGAAAAAGGTATTTTTTTCTTTACTCTTTTCCTTAGACTTTACATCTTGATCTGAATCTAGATCATTAGCAAGATCAAAACTTGTTGGAAAAAATAAAAATAAATAGAATAAATGTAAATAAATAGCGATAGCGGTAAAGATAAGATATATCAATATATGAAAATTTTCCGTTTTTTTCTGTTGGGATCGAGCATTTCTGGAGAACAATAAGTGGGTTATATCATTTCATGGTGGATCGGGGAATTATTGGGCCGAGCTGGATTTGAACCAGCGTAGACATATTGTCAACGAATTTACAGTCCGTCCCCATTAACCACTCGGGCATCGACCCGGGAAAAATCAATTCAGGCTTTGCGATAATCCATGATCAACTTCCTTTCGTAGTACCCTACCCCCAGGGGAAGTCGAATCCCCGCTGCCTCCTTGAAAGAGAGATGTCCTGAACCGCTAGACGATGGGGGCATACTTGCACAACCGCTATCATACTATGATCATAGTATGAATAGTTTTTTGAAATTGTCAATATGATGGAATCAATGCGAAGGATCTTTCTATCTTTCACGATTATATAATTTTTTGATTATTTATATTCCTGAATCGTTCATTCTAATTGATATTCTATAATTCAATAAATAAATCCATTTTTTTTATATAGTTAATATTTTTTATTTTTAAAAAATTTTTTCTCTAACAATTTGGTTTGTGGGGGACAAGCATAATCGCTTTATTAATGATTCGATGAAATATTTTGGATTTAGGTTGAATTGATAGGTACATATATCAATCAAATGAATTTTGTTATGATGGATCTGGCTTGAAAAAATTGCTTGAATTGATATTTTTGAAATAAAAAAAACCTCTATTCTTCCTTCAAATATGAATACTACCGCGGGAGTTTTATCAAAAAACCAAAGCCCTTTATCGGATTTGAACCGATGACTTACGCCTTACCATGGCGTTACTCTACCACTGAGTTAAAAGGGCATGTTTGATTCAATTCCTGAATAAGGCACTAGTCACTATATATTTAGTGTATATACATATTATATGTATATAAATGTATCTTTTACATATAGATATATCTTATATGTTCTAATATATTTTAGACATCTAGTGTTTCACTCAAGAACGAGAAATTTGATTTACATAATTGAGTTTATAGGGTATACTTGTAAGTATAAGTAAAAAAGGTTTTTTTATTTGTATTTGTAATAAAAAAGTAACAAATTATATTAATATAATTATATTATTAAATTATAAATTAATAATTAAACTATATTAATTATAATGAATTATAGTTATAGTAATTAAAGTTAAAGTTATAGGGATGAACATTTGCTAATATATTTATTATATTTATTATATATTCTACTTAATAGTATAAAGTTTATAATGAACAATAATAAGTTGTCTACTTGAATCTCAAAATATTCCTAATTTCCTATTTTTTAGTATTGCAATCAAATCAATTAGAAATCAACAAAAGAAAAAAGTAAGTGGATCTAACCCCTTGAATCATAACGATATCCACTATTCTGATATTAAAATTAAAAATTTGAAGAGTGAAGCTTTTGTTTTTCATTTTCATATCTCTTTGAACTACGCGGTAATCTGTCGATATTGCCGATTAAATCTTCTTGTTCCTAACTTGTTCTATAGGAATAAGTTAGGAATA